AAGATTGCTTTTTTTAGGCCAAGAGGTTGATAGTGAGATCTCTAATCAACTTATTGGCCTTATGGTATATCTGAGTATAGAGGATGATACCAAGGATCTCTATTTGTTTATAAACTCTCCCGGCGGATGGGTAATACCCGGAGTAGCTATTTATGATACCATGCAATTTGTACGACCAGATGTACATACAATATGCATGGGGTTGGCCGCTTCAATGGGATCCTTTATCCTGGTCGGAGGAGAAATTACCAAACGTCTAGCATTCCCTCACGCTTGGCGCCATTGAGTTTTTTATTTTTAATTTGGGAGAAAAAAGACTATGCCTTCGCAGGAATATTAAGTAATAATAGCATGGCACTTCGAATTCAATATGAGAAAATTATTATTATTTTTTTTTTCAAACATTAGATTATGTCTTGAAAGAGTAGTATGAGATAAAAGGTATTTCCGATTGTTTCTTATCTATCGGGAATCCATTTCAGCGTCACAAACTTTTTTTTTTCGCACTGTATAGAGTAGAAAAAAAAGAAATCAAATTTTCCTTAGCCCAAAAAGAAACTTTGGGATTGCTGAATCACAGAGGCCATAAATATATGAAGCAACGGAACCATCATAGTATTTTTTAACTTGCCTGAAAGGAAGGGTGGTAATTGGATTATTTGCCAATCCGGGTCTTATAGATCCTATATTTTCTCTTTAATTCGATGGAAGGTCAAAGTAAATTCCATTATAGAGCCGTATGCACTGCACAAAAGATGCCTGTACGGTTGTTCAATTTGTCGTTTTTTTTATTCTTTTGTTTTCACCTCATTATGCAAGATAGAGAAACCATTGATTTATCATCAGGGTAATGATCCATCAACCCGCTAGCTCCTTTTATGAGGCACAAACGGGAGAATTTATCCTGGAAGCGGAAGAACTACTGAAACTGCGCGAAACCATCACAAGGGTTTATGTACAAAGAACGGGCAAACCCTTATGGATTGTATCCGAAGATATGGAAAGGGATGTTTTTATGTCAGCAACAGAAGCCCAAGCTCATGGAATTGTTGATCTTGTAGCGGTTGGTTGAATGAAAATAGCAAAGATTTCGCGTCAATCTGTGATTTTATTTAGATTCTGGCCGCCTTTAATAGTCTAATAAATATAATCTAAATAGAAGCAATTGATAATAATCCGGTTAGGATCGATCTAAACCAGCCTAGTATGTATATGATTCAGCATGCCAACGATTAAACAACTTATTAGAAACACAAGACAGCCAATAAGAAATGTCACGAAATCCCCCGCTCTTCGGGGATGTCCTCAGCGCCGAGGAACATGTACTAGGGTGTATGTGTGACGCGTTCAAATCATGAGCTGGTACACAAACAAGAAAGGAAAGCCTTTTTCCAGTATCAATGATCAGTACCAGTGAATAGGATAGAATGGAAGAATTCCACTCACTATCCTAGAAAAAAAACCCCTTATATCCCTGTGTATGCAATTTATGGTTTCCATTGGTGCAAATCCAATCACCTGAATTTAAGATGAAAAGCAATTCCCCATCGGTAAAAAAGGGTTATCCATTAAGCGGGGGAAATAAGCAGAAAAAGGATGTTCCCACTTTTGCAAGAACGGACTCACAGGGTCAGCTACCTAGCTAAATTTCATAATTAAATACCGTTACTGTATAGGCGGATCTCGTTGTGAAAGACCTATTACTAAATAATTCATGGGTAGAGCCAAGGGGTGTGAACTGTACAAGTTACCCATAAATATGGATTAAGGAAGGGGCTCCGGTGTATAGAGAGGACCTCACCGTTTAAGAAGTAACCATAGAAACGACGGAACCACTATTCTTTTATCTATTCATATTTACTCTTGTTTTTTTGACTAGGTATTCTGGTATCAATGCATTTTTTTTTAGGCATTTCGCCGTGAAAAAAAATAGTGGTCGGGAAGGTTATAGTAGCAAAAGCCATTGGAATTTTTATTTTATACATTGGAAGAATCCGTTTTGTTATTAATTGATCAGTAAAGAGAAAACGAATAACTGAAAGAACGGAAATAAACAATCAATTAGTTATTCATCAAAGTTTTATTTATTCAATGACCAGAATTAGACGAGGATATGTAGCTCGTAAACGTAGAACAAAAATTCGTTTATTTGCATCAAGCTTTCGGGGGGCTCATTCAAGACTGACTCGAACTATTACTCAACAGAAAATAAGAGCTTTGGTTTCTGCTCATCGGGATAGAGATAGGCAAAAGAGAGATTTTCGTCGTTTGTGGATTACTCGGATAAATGCGGGAATTCGTGAGAGTAAGGTATCCTATAGTTATAGTAGATTAATACATGATTTGTACAAGAGGAAATTACTTATTAATCGTAAAATACTTGCGCAAATAGCTATATTAAATAGGAATTGTCTTTATATGATTTCCAATGAGATCATAAAAGAAAGGGATTGTAAGGAATCCACCGAAAAAATTTAAATGGCGTTCCCCGGAGAATAAACTCCGGGAAGGTATAGTCAAAATTAGTATGATAAAAAATTGATAAAAAGGAGACTGGGCGAACAAAAAAAAAGATTTATTCTTCCCCGACTCTGTGAATCTTTTTTTCTTACGACAATGAAATCTAGATTCTTGGATTTTTCTAACAAAACAGTCATCCGCGTTTGAATTCAGATTGGAATTTGGATTCGATTGAAGAATAAGTCTATTTATTTCTGGTTCGAAAACTAGTAGCTCTGGCGGTCGACTCGGTTCTTTCAAACCTTTTCTCGTTAGTAAGAAAAGGTAACAAAGATAAAATACGAGCTTGTTTTATAGCGATAGTAATTAATCGTTGTTGTTTCAAGGTCAATCTATTCACTCGTCTAGATAATATCTTTCCTTGTTCACTAATAAACCGACTAATTAAACTCATATTTCTATAATCAATTCGATCCCCCGATCCAATCGGGGGCAAACGCCTACGAAAAGATCGTTTGGATTTAAGAAAGGGTCGCTTGGATTTATCCATGGTTTGTTTATTCCTTATCCCTGAAAATCCTATTTCTATTCCAGTCGGATCAAAAATGAATTAGAATTAAGAAATAGGATTTGGTTTAGATTATTAAATATATGTTATATATATATATACTATGTAATTTTTCCTGTTCCTTGGAAGGGTGACAAACCTCGTTCGATCTATTTCTTTATCTCCCCATGAATCGTATGCTTGTAACAATAGGGACAAAATTTTCTCAATTCCAATCGAGTAGGTGTATTGTGCCGATTCTTTTGAGTAATATATCTGGAAATGCCCGTTGATTCTTTATTAACACCGCTTCGCGCACAACTGGTACATTCCAAAATAACCGTTACTCGGACATCTTTACTCTTGGCCATGAACCTCCTTTGGTTTTTGATTCAATCAACTCTTCCATTTTTTTTCGATCTGAAGAAGCGAATAAGAAAGGAACAAAGAAAAAATAGAAGTTGTTAACTCGAAATCCAACCAATTATTAAAGATTTCATTGGAATCAATAGAGTAATAGTAAATAATAAGTAATACAATTATTTCTAACTATATTTCTAATTGAAGTACAGTATATTATTTAAGTATCTTGTATGATACTGTTGCCCGAGACCCCCATTCCATTCCCGCCCTCACTCTATTATTAATTTAATAATTTAAGCCCGAATCCAAGTTTTGCTGAGATTGAATCCACTTTTATTCTTTCTCTTTCCTCCCTTACCTTATAATTTTTTTATAAAAAGAGGGGGAGAAGCATTAGTTACAGATATTTGATTGTATCTCTAATCTTCTTCAACCCTTACCGTGGAAATAACTAAAATGAAAAAAAGGGGAATGTCAACGCATCGGGGAATAAACGATTGATCTCTATCAATAAACCTGCTAAAGACGCGAACCATAAAGTACTTAGTACCGGTGCCACCGAAAGATATGTTTTTAGATCTCGCATTGAAAATCTGCCTCCTTCTTTATTGGAATACATAACGTCAATACATATATGATCAGATGCATATGGAGTTAAAGACCACTTCTATTTGGACGAGTAATCCCTAATTTCAATTGAAATTTACAATGATTCGGTAGATAAGATTTTCCTTTCTTTTCTTAAAACAGAAAAAATGTCTCTTTCTGCCTGAGCATTGCTGAAAAATATTTCTTTTTAGCGTCTCATATTCGTGTATATAAGTCTTTTATTATTTTACTATTATTATATGTTATACAATATGTTATATGATATGAACCAAAAAAGAACAAATAACAATTGTGTATATCAATGGAAGAAATAATACTATGGAAAAGAAGACAGGGATTCTCTACAATGACACTGTAGACCAATTGAAAGGGATGTAGCGCAGCTTGGTAGCGCGTTTGTTTTGGGTACAAAATGTCACGGGTTCAAATCCTGTCATCCCTACCTATTACTTCTCCTCCGAGCAGTAACAAGGAATCAATTGAGATCCATGAAATTAGACATAAATAATCTTTCTCTTTCTTTCAATTTATTATCCTATATATATAGGATATATATACATGAAAAATGTAGTGGGGTTACAAAAAGAATCAAAATTGTGACAAGAAATAGAAAGCGCTCTTAGTTCAGTTTGGTAGAACGTGGGTCTCCAAAACCCGATGTCGTAGGTTCAAGTCCTACAGAGCGTGATTCCGTTCTTGTTAGGTCAAATTCTGATTGCTGTTCAAGTTAGTGACCTTATTTCAGTCGAATTGGACCTCCTGTGGATTAAAATTAAAGAAAAGAGGAGGTCGATAACTAATAATAATCCAAATTTTAATTAATAAATTAATCAAAGGTCCAACTGATCACCACGTCTGTATTGTAAATATGCAGTTACGAATAATCCAGCCAAAGTAATAGGAATTAAACCTAATACGATTCCAAATAGAAAAACTTCAATCATTTTAATTTGTTTGTAAAGGGAAAAAATAGGCAATATCTATCCCTAAATATTAATTCGAATTGCCCATAAATCTCAAT